CAATCAAATAGATTTCCACAAGGGCGCCATATTCTCGGAGCCCAAACTATGTGATTTAATAAATCCTCCTCTATCTGTTGCGGGTCGACGGCTCCCTCCCCTTCTTCAAACTCTGATTCGTCTTTTTCATATAGAAATCTAGGATCAACGATAGAACAAGATCCATTTTGCATCATATCTAACCGATTCCTTGGTTCGGACCGAAGAAGCAATGTCACTGGATTATTATCAAACTGACTGCAATCTTTTTCTGTCCGTGAGGATCCCACCAGAGCGCCTTCTACTTCTAATAGGCCATGAACTAGATCAGAATCATTCTCAACGAATCTATAAGAAAGGATCCGATTTTTTTCATCGGGTCCGAGTGGAGACCAAAGATCTTGAGCGACCGATCCGGCAGAACAACTCAAAAGATAAAGAAGTATCGTTAATTTCTTCATGCTCGTTCCAAGTTCGAAGTACCATTTGTACAAATAAGAATCCCTTTCCTTACATGATTTCTTCTTCATATAGATAGATATAGGATCTAGGGGGCAATTACTTAGAAGTACATTTTGTGCAACAGCCCTTCCTATCTGATAGAAAAATATCCCGGGATCCTGAACTGATCTTACCTGGGATCGCAAATCCCAAGTTTGTCTATGAAGAGCGGATCTAATTGTATTAGTTTCTATAATTGATTTCTTCTGTGTAATACTAATTGATAGGGCCTCATTGATAAGTGCTACAAGATCTCGTGCATTGGAACCCACGGTTATGGCATTACTATGGAACATTTTCTTTTCCAAGTGAAACCCCCTAGTATATGAAAGAATGAAAAAGTGCTTTCGTTGTTGTGGAATAAGAAGCCCTCGTATCTTAATGCATGTATTTAATTTATTCGGAGCTATTAAAGCGGGATCCACTTTTTGGGGAATATGAGTCGAAGCAATAACAAGAATATTTCTAGTGGGACATCTTTCACAATCCCTGGAGAGAGAGTTCACTAATAGACCGAGGGATAAATAATTCAACTCATTCACATACAGATCGTGAATGTCTGGAATCCATATTATGCAAGGAGACATTGCTTTTGCTAATTCGAATTGAGAGGTGATATCAAATCGGTCTATTTTCGTATACATAGTTAGCACTTTCGTCATAGTTAGCAGCTCCATATCAAGGTCATCATCAATATGGATATCGTTACTATCATCAATATCGATATCCTCACTATCATCAATATTGATATCATCAATAGAACCTTTAGGCTTGTCATCCAGGAACTTGTTCGGAAATACCGTAATGAAAGGAACATAGGAGTTTGTCGCTAGGTATTTGACCAAATACGATCGTCCAGTTCCTATAGAACCTATCACTAAAATACCCCTAGAAGGGGATAGGCCTAAGCGGAGCGAAAAGGGTTTTCCATGAGATGGAAAATGAAAACTATTAGCCCCAGACGAGGTTTGTGAATAAGTGATTGTCTGATAATGAGCAAGGAATATCCGCCTTTCTGCTAAACAGGATCTATTGAACTCATAATTCATTAGATCCTTTTTATGAATGTCAACTGAGTATCGTAAGTAAATTGATCCTGGTTGTTCAATCATTTGATAACCGGAGTCATTCTTTGCTAAATGATCACTATGAGTCAGACTCAATAGAATTTGATCAATTCTTTTTTCTGTTGTTAGGGTGGAGAACTGAACCAAGAATTCTCTTTCTTCACCAATCGAATCATTGTTCGCGACCCAGGATTCTATTTTCTCATCAATCCAATCACCGTTCACGTTTTTTCTTTTTCTTATCAATGAATAGATCTCTTTACTTGTACGACTTAGATGTCTCGTATTTATCGAAAAAGTGATTCGATTGATGGGATTTGGTATGATACTTATGAGATCGATGAGATTGATATTCCAATATTTCTTCTCAGAACGTATTGATTTGACCCCATAAGAGGGACCGCCGCCCAATAGCATGTTGCCGCCAGAAGCAGAACCCTGTATTTCTTCCAGAGAATCTCCTAATTGTTCCAGAGCAACTAGAAAGAGATTCTTTAACCAGAAAGAATTAAGTTCAGATATAGGATACCTATCCAGAAGTTTTCGCAACTCAATCATGTATGATGGAATCATCAAAGATTTGATCTTTTCTAACTCTGTCTGTAACTCACTAGAGGCTCGGGAAACAAAGAGAAGATGTATACGAACGAAATATCCAGCAACAAGAAGAAAGAAAAGGATTGAATAGAGGAACTCCCAAGCATTTGTTGATCTCAGACGTGTCCATATCAATGGAACGGGTGACTCATTATTTCGATGAATCATTTCTTCGGACAGAAAAAGATTCCGTAAACACTTACTCGAAATCTCACTTATCAGATTCCATTGTGGAAGAATCGCCCACAATTTTTTCTGAGGAATTGGCCGTGATATACCCGATCCATGCATAATATCATAAAAAATAGATACAAATCGGGGGCTGCTACTTAGTATCGGCAATGAGTTTGAAAAAGTATCTAAAAGGGTGAAATTTAGATATTTGCACCCTGTCGAAGTAAGGAACCATGGCATATATGTTTGGAACAGATTCCATTTTGAGAGATTTGAAAAAGCACTATCTCCTTGAAAGGTTCTATACATCTGCCATTTCTCAACGCATTTCTTTAGACAAAGACTCCGTTTTTTCCTCTTTGCGGATGGTAAATATTTCTCAGAACACGGAGTGTGAATCAAACCCATGTTTGAATTGAAACTGAGATACTGATGTAAGTTCTTCCCTTCTGAATCAGATAGATTCATATCTGAAAAAGGCTGACAATAAGTTCTTTCAAAATTGACTATTTGTTCCTCTGTTAGGGGTGTTGCAGAAATGTCTGCGATCGAGTAAATAGCTCTACGAACGAATGGCTCGAATCGAATTGGAAAATGGAAAGATTTGTACAAGTTATACGTTTCGTCACCACTTTGTGGAAAGTCGTTAGGTATGAATATGTCAGATACCTGTAAGTCGATTGGTGAAAGAGTCTCTCTCTCCAAAAAAATATGGTTTTTTTTACCGACACACAAAGAAAATATTTTGTTGCGAATGAACAAGATATTGAGGAATTGTCCATATGTAAGATCATAATTATTGATACGGGTCTTTTCCACATAAAAAGGGAATCTTTTGTTACAATAGAACCAGAAGTGACGCGGATTATTCAAGAATCGAAGTCGATTTGCTTTATAAAAAGAAGAGATCAATGAACTTCTATGAAATGGTTTCACGGGATTCAGCCAATTGTATCGATCGTGGGATATCATTGAGAAATAGGAATCCGTGTTATCAAAGGATTTCCTGCGATTATTTCTAGTATGGAATGGGTCAATCATCCACTTTGGTATCTTATTGAACAAAAAAGGTAATATTGTTCCTCCATTGATCAAGAATTTCGGTCTTTGGGAAGTATCAGGATCATCCAATAATAAGGGTTTCAATTTATTCAAATGAACAATTTGAACACCTATTGATTCTAATAACTGATTGCGGGGTTGATCATTCGGTTCTTTCAATTCATAGATGTGAATCTCGGACCTATGAATGGGGATATTCCCGATACTCACAAAGAAAAAAGGAAGTGACTTGGACAAAAAGAGAAGTGACTTGGACAAAAAGAGAAGTGACTTAGACAAAAAGAAACGAAGTGACTTAGGCAAATCTTCTTTGTCGATAGCCTCGGACCAATCAATCGAATATTGATTAATACGGAATCGATCGAACACTACTTGAAAACGGTTCTTCTGTTCAGAAACGAAATGTTCCAAATGTTCCTGGAAATTCTTGCTCCCATTGGACCATTTGTATCTATATGCATCAGGATCCCGATTCATGGATCTCTCGGTTCGAGAAATAAGAGGATCAAACCATTTCTTCTGACTCTTTTTCAAATTCAATAAATGTTGGTTGATCATATATTTCATTATAGTTATATGATTCAGAGTATCATTTCCTATTTCATCCCTTGGAATTCCATATTCGAAGGATCTATTCATTAACATTAAAAAGAATCGATTCGATACATTTCTTATGTACCCACAGGCGCTATATTGGATTTGAATCAGATTTCGGATCAATCTATATTGATTGACTGTCTCCATTATGTTGTTGCTAGCAAATAGCACTCTTTTTCGTTTTGGATCTTCCAAATCATTCCCGCAGTGGATCCGGACCAATTTTTTTCTGATCCTTCGATAAAAAGATTCATTCTCTTCATAAAAAAGAGGGGGTAGAACCAATAAAGATTTCTTTTTCGATTCATCTCTGGAGTTGAATACCCCATTCAAGAATTTGTTTTGATCCAATCCGTAGGAATCAATAGAAAAGGTGAATCCCCTATGATACACCGGATCCGGCTCGGTTATTGATAGAGTGAATAGATCTGCCATTTCTTGAAATCTCTCTTCTGATTCCAAATCGTGGCGTAACGCGTATTCCCCTCTGTTCCGGTCATGGAATAGATGAAATAAACCCAAAAATGGATTTTTGTTCAAGAATGAAATCTTATTGGAACTGTCTATATCCGGTTCATCCTTCGGAACCATATAAGATCCCGGATCTGATGAAATAGGATGAATTGAGACGGTATTTTGTAAATACGTAATTATCTTGAATATATCAACCATTTCTTGATTTTCCGATTGCCTGAAAGGAACAAAAGAAACATCTTGTTTTTTTTTCTTCCAAAATGGCTGATCTCTAGTAGACCTCTCAGTAGGATTCGAACCCAGATGAAGTTCTGACCATTTGTCAGAGAAAAAAGAACGGATTGATCTTGTAGGATTCCCAAGAAATTCTTCGGTTTCTCCCGGAAGCGGATGATTATTCATCTGCTTCTCATGTTCCGTGAATAGCCGAGACATTGAGATGGAATCGAAATGATCTCCGGATTGATCAGAAGATCCTTTCAATTGGCTAGAATCCGTTACTTGAACGAAAATGGATCTTGTGGAATCATATTGAATATTTGACGATAC